ACAACAACCGTTCTTTTCTGAGTGAACTGGAAAGTTCTTTTTCTAGTTATCGAAATTCGAATTCTATGAATAATGGATCCACGAATGAAGATTCCTTATACAATCGTTACATGTACGATACTCAATCCAGTTGGCAATCCAGTTGGAATAATCATATTACTAGTTGCATTGACAGTTATCTTCAGTCTCAAATCTGTCTTGATACGTCCACTGTAAGTGATAGTAGGGACAGTTACATTTCTAGGTGCGTTTTTGATAAACGTAAAACTAGTAGTGGTATTGAAGGTGGGAGGCCCAGTATACGACCCCGCACGAAGAGTAGTGATTTAACTCTAAGAGAAAGGTATAGTGATCTCGATGCAACTCAAAAATACAAGCAATTGTGGGTTCAATGCGAAAATTGTTATGGATTAAATTATAAGAAATTTTTGAAATCAAAAATGAATATTTGTGAACAATGTGGATATCATTTGAAAATGAGTAGTTCAGAAAGAATCGAAGTTTCGATCGACCCCGGTACTTGGGATCCTATGGATGAAGACATGGTCTCCCTGGATCCCATTGGATTTCATTCGGAGGAGGAGCCCTATAAAGATCGTATTGATTCTTATCAAAGAAAGACAGGATTAACCGAGGCTGTTCAAACAGGCGTAGGTCAACTAAACGGTATTCCCGTAGCAATTGGGGTTATGGATTTTCAATTTATGGGGGGTAGTATGGGATCCGTAGTCGGGGAGAAAATAACCCGTTTGATTGAGTACGCTACCAATAAATTTCTACCTCTTATTATAGTGTGCTCTTCGGGGGGGGCGCGCATGCAAGAAGGAAGTTTGAGCTTGATGCAAATGGCTAAAATATCGGCTGCCTTATATGATTACCAATCAAATAAAAAGTTATTGTATGTATCAATCCTTACATCTCCTACTACTGGTGGGGTAACAGCTAGTTTTGGTATGTTGGGAGATATTATTATTGCCGAACCAAATTCCTACATTGCATTTGCGGGTAAAAGAGTAATTGAACAAACATTGAATAAAACAATACCCGAAGGGTCACAAGCGGCTGAATATTTATTCCAGAAGGGCTTATTTGACCTAATCGTACCACGTAATCTTTTAAAAAGCGTTCTGAGTGAGTTATTTAAGCTCCACGCCTTCTTTCCCTTGAATTCCAATTCAACGCACTAGGTTGAATTATTTTATTTGTAGCAAACTACTTGTTCACTTATCAGAATCAAAGTAACTAAGAATGCAGTTTTCTTTGGTGACCTAAGATCTAATTGTAGAAAGAATCCAAAGTTAAAGTTGTGGATAACTCTTTTTTTTTTACCTAGATTCCCGATTACTAATTAAGAAGTCTCTATCAACAAGATAAAAAACGAGTTCTTCCTTTCGTAAAATTAGGTAAATAAAACGAATTTTGTCTTACGTATAGAATCCAATTCAAATATAGAATATAGAAAAAATAGATATATAGCTTTGTATCTTTCTTCAGCTCCCGAAAATCCCATTTTCACTAAAAATCCCGGCTGTCCCGCATTCTAATGAATCTTTCGATAATTTGTAAGAAACTCTTATTAAATTCGAAGACAAGAACAAAACACAAAGAAATGAAGAAAGATAAAAAAATGGATTATCATATGTATCTTTCATGTAGATAGATGAATAAGTCCATTTTTTTAGTTCTACATTCCTTGGACTTATTCTATATAATTACTTAGATACTTATATCTGTAATAAGAATTTTCAAATGGAATTAATTAATAATAACTACGAATTTATACTAATTACAATTATTCATTATAATTAGTATAAATAAAAAATATGATATTAAAAAAAAAAAGAACAGGTACAAATAGTAAATCGAGGTACCCATTTTATGACAACTTTCCACTTCCCCTCCATTTTTGTGCCTTTAGTAGGCCTAGTTTTTCCGGCAATTGCAATGGCTTCTTTATTTCTTCATGTTCAAAAAAACAAGATTGTTTAGATCTGAGGGGACCCCATCTCGTGAAACTTAGACTTGTAGCCTAAGATATATATTTATTTCGGGAATAATATAGGGTAGAACATGCGATTTCTGACGAACATAAAAGAAAAAAAAAAAAGCTCTTATGCCTGCAGAAAATGATCTATGGGTAACTGAATTCTAGCTAGTTTGAAATAGATCAAGATCGATGGATACCTAAAATGTAAAGTTGGTGCATCTATATGTATATTGGGATCATAGGACATAGGAAGGGTATGTTATTATTTTAGATCTAACCAATTTGAGGAATTACTCCTAAGGGTTCTCATCAACTAGTGCTAGGTCACATTAAACTAGTGCTAGTTGATGAGAGTTCATTCGGAAACAAAACAAAGTAAAGTCAAAACCATTTGGGGTATTTTCTCAATTCCAAAAAAAAGAAATCGGATCAAGTATGAGTTGGCGATCAGAACATATATGGATAGAACTTATAACGGGGTCTCGAAAACTAAGTAATTTTTGCTGGGCACTTATCGTTTTTTTAGGTTCATTAGGATTCTTATTGGTTGGAACTTCTAGTTATCTTGGTAGAAATTTGATATCTTTTGTTCCGTCTCAGCAAATCGTTTTTTTTCCACAAGGGGTCGTGATGTCTTTCTACGGGATCGCGGGTCTCTTTATTAGTTCCTATTTGTGGTGCACAATTTCCTGGAATGTAGGTAGTGGTTATGATCAATTCGATAGAAAGGAAGGAATGGTGTGTATTTTTCGTTGGGGATTTCCTGGAAAAAATCGTCGCATATTCCTCCGATTCCGTATAAAAGATATTCAATCCATTAGAATAGAAGTTAAAGAGGGCATTTATGCTCGCCGTATCCTTTATATGGACATCAGAGGCCGGGGGGCTATTCCGTTGACCCGTACTGATGAGAATTTGACTCCACGAGAAATTGAACAAAAAGCCGCGGAATTGGCCTATTTCTTGCGCGTACCTATTGAAGTCTTTTGAGAAAAAGACTGGGCTGAAGAACGAATGCTTTCTCCGCAGGAGGGAAAAATGCAAGAATCCTGTTTTTTCTATAACTGATTTTTCTATAACTGAGTGAGACTTTAGATGTAGATAAATCATATCTTGTAAATTCTTTTCTTTTTCTCAATCTATTTTTTGATCATCAGAAGATCTTTCTCTCAATTATTCTATTCTTGACTATGGTAAATCGTTGGAATTTTTTTGAAATGTTGGATATTTTGATAGAAAAAGAGTTCTTTCGTCTCAAAATCTCAACAATATTCATTCCTTAAAGGACTTCTTTTGGTCATTCATCGAAAGGAGACACTTGTTTGGAATTTGATGAATTGAGATATCTGGAAACATTATTTTTGTATTATTTCTTCAGTCGAATTCGAAGTGGAGTCTTAGTCTATTTCTGTATTCTTTCTAGATTCAAACAAAATCACAAATAAAATAGATTCATAGGTTTGATACCTTGTCTATAACTCATGTTTGAAAGAAATATTTGATCACATAGAATCGACAAATGAAGTGGGTGAATTCAAAATTCACAGGTGAAAAATGGCAAAAAAGAAAGCATTCACGCCTCCTTTGTATCTTGCATCTATAGTATTTCTGCCCTGGTGGATTTCTCTCTCATTTGCTAAAAGTATGGAATCTTGGGTTACTAATTGGTCGAATACTGGTCAATCCGAAATTTTTTTGAATGATATTCAAGAAAAAAGTATTCTAGAAAAGTTCATAGAATTAGAGGAAATCCTCTTCTTGGAAGAAATGATCAAGGAATACTCGGAGACACATCTAAAAAGGCTTCCTATAGAAATCCACAAAGAAACGATCCAATTAATCAAGATACACAATGAGGATCGTATCCATACGATTTTTCACTTCTCAACAAATCTAATCTGTTTTGTTATTCTAAGTGGTTATTCTATTTTAGGTAATGAAGAACTTCTTATTCTTAACTCTTGGACCCAAGAATTCCTATATAACTTAAGTGATACAGTCAAAGCTTTTTTGATTCTTTTATTAACCGATTTATGTATCGGATTTCATTCACCCCACGGTTGGGAACTAATGATTGGTTCTGTCTACAAGGATTTTGGATTTGGTCATAATGATCAAATTATATCTGGTCTTGTTTCCACCTTTCCAGTTATTCTCGATACTATTTTTAAATATTGGATTTTTCGTTATTTAAATCGTGTATCTCCGTCACTTGTAGTTATTTATCATTCAATGAATGATTGATGAATGATTCGCCGATATTAATCCAATTAGAATTCGAATGTTTCTTACTTTGTAGTTCTACATAAGTATTAAAAACGGGGGATTTTCATACTATACTTATACTATATTATTCTAGTAAAATGATTCCCATAAATAGCAGAATCGTGGACAGGGAACTATACTAGCGACCTGCCCAATTTATTGTAGAAATTTTCGAATCAATGATTAGACCATGCAAACTAGAAAGACTTTTTCTTGGATAAAGGAACATATTACTCGATCTATTTCCGTATCGCTCATGATATATATCATAACTCGGACATCCATTTCAAGTGCATATCCCATTTTTGCGCAGCAGGGTTATGAAAATCCACGAGAAGCGACTGGGCGTATTGTATGTGCCAATTGCCATTTAGCTAATAAGCCCGTGGATATTGAGGTTCCACAAGCGGTACTCCCTGATACTGTATTTGAAGCAGTTGTTCGAATTCCTTATGATAAGCAAGTTAAACAAGTTCTTGCTAATGGTAAGAAAGGGGGTTTGAATGTGGGGGCTGTTCTTATTTTACCGGAGGGGTTTGAATTAGCTCCTCCCGATCGTATTTCTCCCGAGATGAAAGAAAAGATAGGCAATTTGTCTTTTCAGAGCTATCGCCCTAATAAAAAAAATATTCTTGTGATAGGGCCTGTCCCCGGCCAGAAATATAGTGAAATCACCTTTCCTATTCTTTCGCCCGACCCCGCTACTAAGAAAGATGTTCACTTCTTAAAATATCCTATATACGTAGGG